TGTACGTCGAATAGATTGTGGCACCGTCCGTGGTATTTCTGTGAGTCCTGGGAATGGTATGGTGCCAGAAAGGATTTTTATCCAAACATTGATTGGTCGTGTACTAGCCGATGATATATATATGGGCACGCGCTGTATTGCCACTAGAAATCAAGACGTTGGGATTGGACTTGTAAATCGATTCATAACCTTTCGAGCACAACCAATAGCTATTCGAACCCCCTTTACTTGTAGGAGTGCATCTTGGATCTGTCGATTATGTTATGGACGGAGTCCTACTCATGGCGACCTGGTTGAATTGGGAGAAGCTGTAGGTATTATTGCAGGCCAATCGATTGGAGAACCGGGTACTCAATTAACATTAAGAACTTTTCATACCGGCGGAGTATTCACGGGGGGTACTGCGGAACATGTGCGAGCCCCTTCTAATGGAAAAATCAAATTCAAGGAGAATTTAGTTCATCCGACACGTACACGCCATGGACATCCCGCCTTTCTCTGTTCCATAAACTTGTATGTAACTATTGAAAGTGAAGATATTCGACATAATGTAAATATTCCACCCCAAAGTTTTCTTTTAGTTCAAAACGATCAATATGTAGAATCAGAACAAGTGATTGCTGAGATTCGCGCAGGAACATCTACTTTGAATTTTAAAGAGAAAGTTCGAAAACATATTTATTCTGACTCAGACGGAGAAATGCACTGGAGCACCGATGTGTATCATGCACCCGAATTTACATATGGAAATGTTCATCTATTACCAAAAACAAGTCATTTATGGATATTATTAGGAGAGCCGCGCAGATCCAGTCTAGTTTCACTTTCGATCCACAAGGATCAAGATCAAATGAGTGCGCATTCTCGTTCTGTCAAGAGAAAATCTACTTCTAACCTCTCAGGAACGAATGATCCGTCGAGAGGAAAATTCTTTACTTCGCATTTTTCGGATAAAAAAGAAAATAGGATTCCTGATTATTCAAACCTTAGTCGAATTATAAGTACCGGTCGTTGTAATCTCGTAGATCCGACCCTTCTCTACCAGAATTTTGATTTATTCTCAAAGAGGCGAAGAAATAGATTCATCATTCCACTCCAATCGATTCAAAAACGCGAGAACGAATTAACACCTCCCTCGGATATCTTGATTGAAATCCCCATCAATGGCGTTTTCCGTAGAAATAGTATTCTTGCTTATTTGGACGATCCTCGATACAGAAGAAAGAGTTCGGGCATTACTAAATATGGGACTCTAGAAATGCATTCAATCGTCAAAAAAGAGGATTTGATTGAGTATCGAGGAGGTAAGGAATTTAGGCCAAAATACCAAATGAAAGTAGATCGTTTTTTTTTCATTCCCGAGGAGGTGCATATATTAGCCGGATCTTCTTCCATAATGGTACAGAACAATAGTATCATTGGGGCGGATACACAAATTACTTTAAATATAAGAAGCCGGGTAGGCGGGTTGGTCCGAGTGGAGAGAAAAAAAAAAAGAATTGAACTTAAAATATTTTCTGGAGATATCCATTTTCCTGGAGAGATAGATAAGATATCCCGACATAGTGGCGTTTTGATACCACCGGGAGCAGGAAAACAAAATTACAAGGAATCCAAAAAATGGAAAAATTGGATCTATGTTCAACGGATCACACCTAGTAAGAAAAAGTATTTTGTTTTGGTTCGTCCTGTCGTCACATATGAAATAACGGACGGTATAACTTTAGGAAGACTTTTCCCCCCGGATCTGTTGCAGGAAAGGGATAATGTGAAACTTCGAGTTGTCAATTATATCCTTTATGGAAATGGTAAACCAATTCGGGGAATTTCTGATACAAATATTCAATTAGTTCGGACTTGTTTAGTATTGAATTGGGACCAAGATAAAAAAAGTTCTTCTAGTCAAGAAGCTCGTGTTTCTTTTGTTGAAATAAGGGCAAATGGTTTGATTCGACATTTCCTAAGAATCGACTTGCTGAAATCCACTATTTCATATATCGGAAAAAGGAATGACCCACCGGGCTCAGGATTGCTCCCGGATAATGGATCTGATTGCACCAATATAAATCCGTTTTCTTCCATTTATTCCAAAGTAAGAATTCAACAACCCCTTAATCAAAATCAAAGAACTATTCATACGTTGTTGAATAGAAATAAGGGATTCCAATCGTTGATAATTTTGTCATCATCCAATTGTTTTCGAATGGGTCCATTCAACGATGTAAAATATCACAATGTGATAAAAGAATCAATTCAAATTACAAAAGATCCTGTAATTCCAATTAAGAATTCGCCGGGGCCTTTAGGAACAGCCTTTCTAATTGCGAATGTTTATTCATTTTACCATTTAATAACTCATAATCAGATCTTGGTAAATAACTATTTCCAATTTGACAATTTAAAAGAGACTTTTCAAGTAATTAAATTTAAATATTATTTAATCGATGAAAATGAAAAAATTTATAACCTCCGTCCGTGCAGTAACATTATTTTCAATTTG